ATCTCGGGACTGATTAAACCAATTTTTCGAAATTGGACAGGTAAAGAGGGAGAATTAAAAATTCTAGAGTCTAGAGAAGAACAAACAAAAAGAGAAGAGAAAAAAGAAAAGGACAAAAAAGAGGAGAACAAAAGAAAGGAAAAAGCACGGATAGCGATAGCAGAAGCCTGGGATAGCATTCCTTTTGCGCAAATAATAAGAGGTTACATGTTAATAACTCAATCAATTCTTCGAAAATATATTCTATTACCTTCATTGATAATAGCCAAAAATCTTGGGCGTATGTTATTCTTCCAACTTCCTGAATGGTCTGAAGATTTGCAGGAATGGAATAGCGAAATGCAGATTAAATGTACTTATAATGGTGTTCAATTATCAGAAACAGAATTTCCAAAAAATTGGTTGAGAGATGGGATTCAGATCAAAATTTTATTTCCTTTTTGTCTGAAACCTTGGCATATATCTAAACTGTACCCCTCCCGTGGAGAGCTAATGAAAAATAAAAAACAAAAAGATGATTTTTGTTTTTTAACAGTTTGGGGAATGGAAGCTGAACTTCCCTTTGGTTCTCCCCGAAAGCGCCCTTCCTTTTTTGAGCCCATTTTTAAGGAACTCGAAAAAAAAATTGGAAAATTCAAAAAGAAATATTTTATAACTCTAAAAGTTTTAAAAGGAAAAACAAAATTATTTAGAAGAGTTTCAAAAGAAACCAAAAAATGGCTTATCAAAAGTATTCTATTTCTAAAAAAAAAAAAAAAAGAACTTTTAAAAGTAAATCCAATTGTATTATTTAGATTCAAAGAAATATCTGAATCGAATGAAACGAAAAAAGAAAAAGATTATCTAATTAGTAATCAAATAATTAACAAATCATTTAGTCAAATTGAATCTGGAAATTGGGCAAATTCTTCACTGATAGAAACCAAAATGAAGGATTTGACTGATAGAACAAGTACAATAAAAAATCAAATAGAAAGAATTACAAAAGAGAAAAAGAAAATAACTCCAGAAATAGACATTAGTCCTAATAAAACAAATAATATTAAAAAATTCGAATCGCCAAAAAAGATTTTCCAAATATTAAAAAGAAGAAATACTCGATTAATATGGAAATTCCATTATTTTATAAAATTATTCATTCAAAGATTATACATCGATCTATTTTTATCTATCATTAATATTCCCAGAATTAATACACAACTCTTTCTTGAATCAACAAACAAATTGATTAAGAAATACATTTCCAATAATGAAATAAATCAAGAAAAAATTAATAAAAAAAAAAAAATTCACTTTATCTTTATTTCGACTATAAAAAAGTCACTTTATAATATTAGTAAGAAAAATTCACATATTTTTTTTGATTTATCCTACTTGTCACAAGCATATGTATTTTACAAATTATCACAAACCCAAGTTATTAATTTGTCTAAATTTAGATCTGTTCTTCAATATAACAGAACGTCTTTTTTCCTTAAGACTAAAATAAAGGACTATTTTAGAACACTAGGAATATTTCATTCTGAATTAAAACATAATAAACTTCAGAGTTATAGAATCAATCAATGGAAAAACTGGTTAAGACGGCATTATCAATACGATTTATCTCAGATTAGATGGTCTAGATTAATGCCAAAAAAATGGCGAACTAGGGTTAATCAAAGTTGTATGGTTCAAAATAAAAATAGAAACTTAAACAAATGGAATTCATATGAAAAAGACCAATTAATTCATTACAAAAAAGAAAATGATTCTGAACTCTATTCATTATCAAACCAAAAAGATAATTTTAAAAAATGTTATAGATATGATCTTTTATCATATAAATCGATTAATTATGAAAATAAAAGTGACTCATTTATTTCTAGATTATCCTTTCAAGTAAATAAGAACTTCGAAATTTCTTATAATTCCAACACGTCCAAACACAACTTTTTTGATATGCCCGGCAATCTTCATATCAATAATTATCTAAGAAAGGGCAATATTCTAGATATAGAAAGAAAGCTCGATAGAAAATATTTTGATTGGAAAATTATCCATTTTTCTGTTAGACAAAAAGGAGATATTGAGGCCTGGGTTAAGATCGATACCAACAGTAATCCAAATACTAAAATTGGTATTAATAATTATCAAATAATTGATAAAATTGATAAAAAAGGCCTTTTTTATCTTACAACTCATCAAAATCCAGAAAAAACTAAAAAAAATTCGAAAAAAGTCTTTTTTGATTGGATGGGAATGAATGAAAAAATATTTAATCGTCCCATATTGAATCTGGAATTTTGGTTCTTCCCAGAATTTGTACTACTTTATAATGTATATAAAATAAAACCGTGGATTATACCAAGCAAATTACTTCTTTTAAATTTGAATACAAATGAAAATGTTAGTCAAAATAAAAACCAAAAACAAAACTTTTTTCTACCATCAAATAAAAAAATAAAGAATCGAATTCAAGAAGCAAAAGAACCCGCAAGTCAAGGAAAAAGAGAGCGTGGATCAGATATAGAAAACAAAGGAAATCTGGTCCCTGTTTTCTCAAAACATCAAAACGATCTTGAAAAAGATTACGCGGAATCAGACACAAATAAAAAGACAAAACAATACAAAAGCAACACGGAAGCAGAACTAGATTTGTTCTTGAAACGTTATTTGCTTTTTCAATTGAGATGGAACGATGCTTTGAATCAAAGAATGATCGAAAATATCAAGGTATATTGTCTCCTGCTTCGACTGATAAATCCAACCAAAATTACTATATCGTCAATTCAAAGGAGAGAAATGAGTTTGGATATAATGCTGATTCAGGCGAATTTAACTCTTACAGAATTGATGAAGAAGGGGGTATTTATTATCGAACCTATTCGGTTGTCTGTAAAAAATAATGGACAATTTATTATGTATCAAACTATAGGTATTTCATTGGTTCATAAAAGTAAACACCAAACTAATCAAAGATACCGAGAACAAAGATATGTTGATAAAAAGAATTTTGATGAATTCATTCTGCAACCTCAAACTCAAAGAATAAATACAGACAAAAATCATTTTGATTTGCTTGTTCCTGAAAATATTTTATGGTCTAGACGTCGTAGAGAATTGAGAATTCGAAGTTTTTTTAATTCTTTGAATTGGAATGGCGTCGATAGAAATTCAGTATTTTGCAACGAAACCAATGTAAAAAACTGGAGTAAATTTTTGGATGAAAGGAAACCTCTTTATAAAGATAAAAATGAATTAATTAAATTTAAGTTCTTTATTTGGCCTAATTATCGATTAGAAGATTTAGCTTGTATGAATCGTTATTGGTTTGATACCAATAATGGTAGCCGTTTCAGTATCTTAAGGATACATATGTATCCACGATTGAAAATTAATTGATAGTACTATATACCCTGTCTCGTATAGAGTATCTGAAAGCAAACAAATGCACACATGCCTTGTCTTACATCTCATTCGAATCTAATTCGAGTAGACGATACTAAATCAATAAGGTATCGATTGGATCTAGAAATGAATCAACAGAATCTTCTTCATTTTAGGATTTTAGGTTTAAATTATTCGCTTTTGTGAATGAAAAAAACGTACCTACCACCTTTTTGGATTCCTATCTGAATCAAATTTAAAAATTGATTAATTTATTGGAATTGATAAAATTAGGGGTTCATAAAGAAATTAAGTCTATATAACACGTTCAAATTACTGGCATTATTATTACTGATCGCTAAAATTCGATAAAATCCATATCTGTAAAATAAAGAAAGGGGAAATTCGTTTATGGTAAAAAATTCTGTCATTTCAGTTATTTCTCAAGAAGAAAAGAGAGGATCTGTTGAATTTCAAGTATTCAATTTCACCAATAAGATACGGAGACTTACTTCACATTTAGAATTGCACAAAAAAGACTATTTATCTCAGAGAGGTTTGAAGAAAATTTTGGGAAAACGTCAACGACTGCTAGCTTATTTGGCAAAAAAAAATAGAGTACGTTATAAAGAATTAATTAATCAGTTGGACATTCGAGAGATAAAAACTCGTTAATTTGATTAATTTTAAGAGTCATTTCATTTTCACTTATATGTTTCGATTAAATTTTGATGAACTTCTTTTCACTTTCAGTAATTCATGGAAGAATGAATCGGTAAAAAACTTATGACTGCACCAACTACAAGAAAAGACCTCATGATAGTCAATATGGGGCCTCAGCACCCATCAATGCACGGTGTTCTTCGACTCATCGTTACTCTAGATGGTGAAGATGTTGTCGACTGCGAACCAATATTGGGTTATTTACATAGAGGGATGGAGAAAATTGCAGAAAACCGAACAATTATACAATATTTGCCTTATGTAACACGTTGGGATTATTTAGCTACTATGTTCACAGAAGCAATAACCATAAATGGACCCGAACAATTAGGCAATATTCAAGTACCTAAAAGGGCTAGCTATATCAGAGTCATTATGTTGGAGTTGAGTCGGATAGCTTCTCATTTGTTATGGCTCGGTCCTTTTATGGCGGATATTGGTGCGCAGACCCCTTTCTTCTATATTTTTCGAGAAAGAGAATTGATATATGACCTATTCGAAGCTGCCACCGGTATGCGAATGATGCATAATTATTTTCGTATTGGAGGAGTGGCTGCCGATCTACCCTATGGCTGGATAGATAAATGTTTGGATTTTTGCGATTATTTTTTAACAGGGCTTGCTGAGTATCAAAAACTTATTACCCGGAATCCTATTTTTTTAGAACGAGTTGAAGGCATAGGCATTATTGGGGAAGACGAGGCATTAAATTGGGGTTTATCGGGACCAATGCTACGAGCTTCCGGAATAGAATGGGATCTTCGTAAAATTGATCATTATGAGTCTTACGACGAATTTGATTGGCAGGTTCAATGGCAACGAGAAGGGGATTCATTAGCTCGTTATTTAGTACGAATCGGTGAAATGACAGAATCCATAAAGATTATTCAACAGGCTCTGGAAGGAATTCCAGGAGGGCCTTACGAAAATTTAGAAATCCGACGTTTTGGCAGATTAAAAGATCCTGAATGGAATGATTTTGAATATCGGTTTATTAGTAAAAAACCTTCTCCAACTTTTGAATTGTCGAAACAAGAACTTTATGTGAGAGTTGAAGCCCCAAAAGGAGAATTGGGAATTTTTCTCATAGGAGATCAGAGCGTTTTTCCTTGGAGATGGAAAATTCGCCCACCAGGTTTTATCAATTTGCAAATTCTTCCTCAGTTAGTTAAAAGAATGAAATTGGCTGATATTATGACAATACTAGGTAGCATAGATATCATTATGGGAGAAGTTGATCGTTGAAATGATAATTGATACAACAGAAATAGAGACTATCAATTCTTTTTCCAAATTGGAATCCTTAAAAGAAGTCTATGGGATCATATGGATGCTTGTCCCTATTTTGACTCTTGTATTAGGAATCACAATAGGTGTACTAGTAATTGTTTGGTTAGAAAGAGAAATATCTGCAGGAATACAACAACGTATCGGACCTGAATATGCCGGCCCTTTAGGAATTCTTCAAGCTCTAGCAGATGGGACAAAACTACTTTTGAAAGAGAACCTTATTCCATCTACAGGAGATAATCGTTTATTCAGTATCGGACCATCCATAGCAGTAATATCTATCTTTCTAAGTTATTCAGTAATTCCTTTTGGTGATCACCTTGTTCTAGCCGATCTTAGTATTGGTGTTTTTTTATGGATTGCCGTTTCAAGTATTGCTCCCGTTGGACTTCTTATGTCGGGATATGGATCAAATAATAAATATTCCTTTTTAGGTGGTCTACGGGCAGCTGCCCAATCAATTAGTTATGAAATACCATTAGCTCTATGTGTGTTATCAATATCTCTACGTGTGATTCGGTGAGACCTAAAATTTCTCCAAATTCTTTTCTTTCTAGAAACAAGGATAAAAAGATTTGATTGACTATATATATTTTCATTTTTCTTCAGCATTTGAGTTGATGAACTAAACCAGATAGTTATATGAGTGAAAGAAAACGGCTTCTAAATTTGCAGTAAAAAGGTTGAGTCTCATTTCCTATGTACAAGAATCAAATGGTGAAAAAAGTAAACATAAGCAATAGAGATTGTTTACCCCAAGATTGGTGAATTGTCATGATAGCTTGAAGCGGGTTCAAAAGATCAACTGTATGGAGTTTTTACTGTCTATTACCATAGATGGATTTCCACAACGGGAGGTTGAAAGCAAAAATGAGTGGATGGTTAGGAAGACCAAGATACACAAAGGATTAGTAATTGAGATTATGTAAGTTATCCAAGAGGATATTTCTGTACATAAAAGGAATTCGAATTGGGGCTTTACGTTCGTAGAAATGATCAAGAAGTACTCCCCATGATTCTGATCCAGAGTACGTTCCTATCCACTGAGTAAGTAAATAACTATCAAGAACGAAGTAATCTTTTACTTTGGTTAAAGGCCCTTTTTCTGAGAAAGGAGAATAGGAATGAAATAAAATAAATCGAAATAGAAAGAAAAGAATCTAATTGCAAAAACAAAAAGGAGGGATGTCTTTTTTTTTTTCTTCCTTTTTTCTTTTTTTTGTTTTTATTGTTTCTTTCCTATAATTCAATTTTGATTTCGATTTAGAGAGATAAAATTTTTGTCATGATTCCTGAACTAATGGACTCTCTAATTTTTTTCGTAATTGAAAATTCGAGGTTGAAATGTATATGTGATATTGCTATAAAGCGCATTTTTTTTTTTATTTTATTTAATGATAAGGTTATTAATCAACAAAGAAAAATTTTAATTCTTACTTAAAAGATGAGATCAATTCAGAAGCATTTATTTATTAGTTTTAAATATAGCAGACAGAATTCCATTGGTCTAATTTGGGACCTTAGGATAGATTTTGACTCTATCTGACAAACATATCAAGATAAAGAATAGGAAAGGGCCCTTAGATTTATTTGTGACCTCTGAGGAGCCGTATGAGGTGAAAATCTCACGTACGGTTCTGTAATAGCGATGGGCACAGTGATGTTATCATCGACTATGATTATCTAACAGTTCAAGTACAGTTGATATAGTGGAAGCGCAGTCAAAATATGGTTTTTGGGGGTGGAATTTGTGGCGTCAACCCATCGGGTTTATCGTTTTTCTAATTTCTTCTCTGGCCGAGTGTGAAAGATTACCTTTTGATTTACCAGAAGCAGAAGAAGAATTAGTAGCAGGGTATCAAACCGAATATTCAGGTATCAAATTTGGTTTATTTTACATTGCTTCATATCTGAATCTACTAGTTTCTTCATTATTTGTAACAGTTCTTTACTTGGGGGGTTGGAATCTTTCTATTCCGTACATATTTGTTCCTGAGCTATTTGGCATAAATAAAAGGGGTAAAGTCTTTGGAACACTAATTGGTATCTTTATCACATTAGCCAAAACTTATTTGTTTTTGTTCATTCCTATTGCAACAAGATGGACTTTACCGAGGC